AATTCGAATGATTCATTGGGCAGGATGGCGGAAGGAACTGAGACTAATTCATTTATGTTGAGAGGTCGTGCGCTAACCTTACAACTGAAATAGATATCGAAAGAGTAAATATTCGTCCGCGAAAACTTTCTTTTATTGGATTACTAAATTTTGGACGATCCAATAGAATAAAAGGTGAAACAAAATAGAAAAATCCGTTATAACGTTATAAAATAAGGACATTCTAATTCTATATATTACATTATCTATAACATATATATGTTTAATTAACTATTTATAATATTCAAACAAGATATAAAAATTCCTACTAGATTAATTAAATAAAATGTCAAAAATCCCACAATTCAGTATATTATTCATTAAATACCTATTTGTATATCTTAATGAACTATTTTTTAATATATTTTCATTCGCGAGGAGCTGGATGAGAAGAAACTCTCATGTCCGGTTCTGTAGTAGAGATGGAATTGGGAGAAACAACCATCAACTATAACCCCCAAAAAACCAGATTCCGTAAACAACATAGAGGAAGAATGAAGGGAGTATCTTATCGAGGGAATCATATTTGTTTCGGTAAATATGCTCTTCAGGCACTTGAACCCGCTTGGATCACATCTAGACAAATAGAAGCAGGACGACGGGCAATGGCACGAAATGCACGTCGGGGTGGAAAAATATGGGTACGTATATTTCCAGACAAACCGGTTACAGTAAAACCTACGGAAACACGAATGGGTTCGGGGAAAGGATCCCCCGAATGTTGGGTAGCTGTCATTAAGCCAGGTCGAATACTTTATGAAATGGGTGGAATAGCAGAAAATACAGCCAAAAAGGCCATTTCAATAGCGGCGTCAAAAATGCCTATACGAACTCAATTCATTATTTCAGGATAGGAATGTAAAACTAATAAAGAGTTCTTGGGGATGGAAAAAAGAATCGAAAATTTTTTTCTGAACAAACAATATTTCTTTTTTTTTTTCGCCCTTTGCATTGATGCATTGAAAGGAGGGATTAAAAAACGATGATTCAACCTCAGACCCATTTGAATGTAGCGGACAATAGCGGGGCTCGAGAGTTGATGTGTATTCGCATCATAGGAACTAGTAATCGTCGATATGCTCATATTGGTGACATTGTTGTTGCTGTGATCAAAGAAGCAGTACCTAATATGCCCTTAGAAAGATCAGAAGTCGTCAGAGCTGTAATTGTACGTACTTGTAAAGAACTCAAGCGTGAAAACGGTATGATAATACGATATGATGATAATGCTGCAGTTGTCATTGATCAAGAAGGAAATCCAAAAGGAACTCGAGTTTTTGGTGCGATTGCCCGGGAATTGAGACAATTCCATTTTACTAAAATAGTTTCATTAGCTCCCGAGGTATTATAATTTATAGTCGTATATTTAAATGAAATAGATTAATTAGTAGATTCTGTTTCACGCATATACCTTTATTTAAGAATTCATAAATAAAAAGAAAGAACATGTTGATTATATCAAAATTTGGAGGTACCAATAAATTTAGTTCATCATGGGTAGGGACACTATTGCTGATATAATAACCTCGATACGAAATGCCGACATGAATAAAAAAGGAATGGTTCGAATAGCATCTACTAACATTACCGAAAACATTGTTAAAAAACTTTTACGACAAGGTTTTATAGAAAACGTGAGAAAACATCGGGAAAGCAACAAATATTTTTTAATTTTAACCTTGCGACACAGAAAGAATAGACAAAAACCATATAGAAGAAATATTTTAAATTTAAAACAGATCAGTCGGCCTGGTTTACGAGTCTATTCTAACCATCAACGAATTCCGAGAATTTTAGGCGGGATGGGGATAGCAATTCTTTCTACTTCTCGAGGTATAATGACAGATCGAGAAGCTCGATTAGAAGGAATCGGTGGAGAAATTTTGTGTTATATATGGTAATACTTTCTAATATCCGAATTGGATCTGGAACTTCCTATTTGTAAAAAAAAAGAACGGGTGTCTAATATATATCACTCCTACTCCATGAGTTGATACTTCAGGGGGTTTTACTTGAAATTTGAAATGAAAGAATAAAAAAGGATTCAGGAGGGTTCCATTTCTGAAGCCCTTCCCAACGGTATGTTCCCGGTTCGTTTAGATAATGAAGTATTATAGGTTATGTTTCAGTAAAGATACGACGTAGTTTTATATGGATACTGCCAAGAGATAGAGTTCAAATTGAAATTAAGTCGTTATGACTCAACCAGAGGGCGTCTAATTTATAGACTTCGCAACAAAGGTTTAAAAGATTAGGGAGTCGTTTTTTCAACTGCACCATTCCTTTTTTATGGGGATAGAATTCGAGGTTCAAAATTTCAAGAAACTTATTTTCTTCCAACCAAAAAGTATATTCCGGATTAAGGTAAGGAATGAAAAATATGAAAATAAGAGCCTCTGTTCGTAAAATTTGTGAAAAATGTCGATTGATCCGTAGGAGGGGGCGAATTATAGTAATTTGT